AAGTGTTGCATTCATACAATAACATACAATAATAGGTGGGGTCTTGCTAAGATTGCTTCAAAAAAAGTTTTGCCATCTTTGTATAGAAGAACAAAGGGTATAGATTAATATGTTTATGTATCGACGGAACCAATGACTATTCATGATTCCATAATTGAATCAATTCCATATGGGTTCCAAATTAGAGGAATTTTTTGTTATGGTAAAACTTCGTTTGAAACGCTGTGGTAGAAAGCAACGTGCGACTTGAAGGACACGATCCGTTGTGGATTTTTATTCTTACATCCGCCATCTTTTCTATGAATGAAGGTGCTCTTGACCCGACATCTGTTCTGTTTTCACTAGAATCCTTTTTTGTTAGGTTGTAATGAATATAGTACATGATGGAGCTCGGGTAGAAAGTATGGATTCATCTTTCAGGGGGCAAGAATCTAGGGTTAATACCAATCAATAAATTGGAACAACTTTGTAAGTATATCATATATATCAATATATAAATTGAAAGGATCCGATTCAGTCAAGTTTTTAATTCAAAAGTAAAATTTGTTGAAATTGAGAAAAGTCTTTCGATTCAAAGTGTATCACGCGGGAATCGAGCGTTTATATGATTCTTTGATAGAAAGAAATCACAAAAGGGGTATGTTGCTGCCATTTTGTAAGGATTAAGAAGCACCGAAGTAATGTCTAAACCCACTGATTTAAAACAAAAAAAAAAGGATCCCAGAACAAGGAAACACCGTTTTTTCAATTGTCTCAATAACTGGATAATAATAAAGATTAAATGAGACAAGCAAGAGGGGGTTAAAGACCATTCAAAAAATGAAATAAATTGCCTAAAGATTTTTTTCTTTTAAGCTCTTTGAGAATTATCCAACTTGAGTTATGGGTACAAATGATTTTTATTTTTTCAGGAAGGAGGAAGAAAAAAATGAGTTAAATCCCATTCTAATTTATTTTATCAACTCCTTTGCCAGAAATTATAATTCTATACGTAGACAAAACTCCAAATCATTTTTTCTCGAGCCGTACGAGGATAAAACTTCCTATACGTTTCTAGGGGGGGTCTTGTTCATTTACTTAGATCTATCCCAATGAGCCGTCTATCGAATCGTTGCAATTGATGTTCGATCCCGAAGAGAAGGAAGAGATCTTCGGAACGTAGGTTTTTATGATCCGATAAAGAATCAAAGTTATTTAAACGTTCCTGCTATTCTATATTTCCTTGAAAAGGGCGCTCAGCCCACAGGAACTGTTCGGGATCTTTTAAAAAAGGCAGAGGTTTTTAAGTAACTTGGTCCTAATCAAACAAAATTGAATTAAGGAAATAAAGAAATAGAAAGGGATAGTAATTCTTATATAAATTTTTGTATTTATATATATACTTTTTTTCCTTTTTTGGATTCTACTCATATCTATTTTTCATTGCTTCTATAAAATCTCATGTTCTAGAACGACAAAACTCGAGTTGCTTGATCCTAGAAATATAAAATTCTGGGAGTTCCTTCAATTGGTCGATTTTCGTTGAAACTATACTAATAAGTAATAACCAAGGAATCCTCCCTTTTTTATTCTAGTTACTTATTATTGATTATTGATTCAATCTGATATTTTTTTCTACTTGGTCTTTTTTTATTCCTCTATCTAAACTTTTTTCAGCTATGTAGTGCCAATCCAACACAAGCCCTTTTTTTAATAGTATTGAAATAAATTCCATTTATTTTGTTTTTCCATTGTATTATTTTCTCAACATTTATATTGACAACAGTGTATCGAACAGATATAATTCATCGTGATAAGTAGATAAATTTATTTTTGTCCGAGCGGTTTGATTTTTACCTTATATTATTCAAATGATGGGATTCCTTTAATTCTCTTTGATATAATAAGAATAGGGGTTTTGATTTAAAAGTCGATAACATAAGAACGAAGAGGTGGTCTATAAATTTTGACATTTATCTATCTTTTTTTTTGATTGTATTTACATAAACTTTTTCTATTCGGGTTGCTAACTCAACGGTAGAGTACTCGGCTTTTAAGTGCGGCTAGGATCTTTTACACATTTGGATGAAGCGAGGGATTCGTCCATACCATCGGTAAAGTTTGGAAGACCACGACTGATCCTGAAAGGGAATGAATGGAAAAAATAGCATGTCGGATCAACGAAGAGTTCTGAGAATATTTCATTCTTTCCGAATTGGTACAAACCGTTGTGTTCTTTTTTGAAACGTAACAAAATGAATTCAATTTCAAGTTGGGTCGGATGAATAAATGGATATAGAGCCCTAATGGCTTCAATTTATTTATTTATTGATATGATTATTGATTATAGGGAAAAAGCAACGAGCTTCTGTTCTTAATTTGAACGATTACCCGATCTAATTAGACGTTAAAAATGTATTAGTGCCTGATACGGGAAGGGATTATCCCATGAACGAATTCTTTATATTTTAATGAATCCTAACTATTGACATTTTCCATTATGGAATAGAAATGTGTGTGT